GCTAGCGTAGCTTAATTAAAGCATAACACTGAAGATGTTAAGATGAGCCCTAGAAAGCTCCGCCCGCACAAAGGCTTGGTCCTGACTTTACTATCAACTTTAGCCAAATTTACACATGCAAGTATCCGCCCCCCTGTGAGAATGCCCTACAGCTCCCTGCCCGGGAGCAAGGAGCTGGTATCAGGCACACATCTGTAAGCCCATGACACCTTGCTTAGCCACACCCTCAAGGGAACTCAGCAGTGATAAACATTAAGCCATAAGTGAAAACTTGACTTAGTTAAAGCTAAGAGGGCCGGTAAAACTCGTGCCAGCCACCGCGGCTATACGAGAGACCCAAGTTGATACCATTCGGCGTAAAGAGTGGTTATGGAAAATAAATACTAAAGCCGCACACCTTCAAAGCTGTTATACGCATCCGAAGGTTAGAAGACCAACCACGAAGGTAGCTTTACAACCCCTGACCCCACGAAAGCTCTGGCACAAACTGGGATTAGATACCCCACTATGCCTAGCCCTAAACCTTGGTAATATATCACACACCCTACCCGCCTGGGAACTACGAGCACCAGCTTAAAACCCAAAGGACTTGGCGGTGCTTTAGACCCCCCTAGAGGAGCCTGTTCTAGAACCGATAACCCCCGTTCAACCTCACCCTTCCTTGTTTATCCCGCCTATATACCGCCGTCGTCAGCTTACCCTGTGAAGGCCTAAAAGTAAGCACAACTGGCACAACCCAAAACGTCAGGTCGAGGTGTAGCGCATGGAGGGGGAAGAAATGGGCTACATTCCCTATATTAGGGAACACGAACGGCGCACTGAAACACGCGCCTGAAGGAGGATTTAGTAGTAAGCGGAAAATAGCGTGTTCCGCTGAAATCGGCCCTGAAGCGCGCACACACCGCCCGTCACTCTCCCCAAGCCTATCACTTTAAATAATTAAAAACCCAAAAATCGCGGAGGGGAGGCAAGTCGTAACATGGTAAGGGTACCGGAAGGTGCACTTGGTAATATCAGAGTGTAGTTAAAATAGAATAACACTTCCCTTACACTGAAGAGACACCCGTGCAAATCGGATCACCCTGACGCCCAACAGCTAGCCCACAAACACAACAACAACCAACCATTATTTATAACCCCAAATGCACAAGTGTTTTAATTAAACAAACCATTTTTCCCCTTTAGTATGGGCGACAGAAAAAGGACTTAGGAGCAATAGAGAAAGTACCGCAAGGGATCGCTGAAAGAGAAATGAAACAACCCAGTGAAGCTAAGTAAAGCAGAGATTTACTCTCGTACCTTTTGCATCATGATTTAGCCAGCGTGACCCAAGCAAAGAGTGCTTTAGTTTGACACCCCGAAACTAGGGGAGCTACTCCAAGACAGCCTATTTATAGGGCGAACCCGTCTCTGTGGCAAAAGAGTGGAATGAGCTTTGAGTAGAGGTGACAAACCTACCGAACCTAGTTATAGCTGGTTGCCCGAGAAATGGATAGAAGTTCAGCCCCTCAGATTCTTTATTCACCTCAGTACTACCCCACCTGATAACACAAGAAACTGTGAGAGTTATTCAAAGGGGGTACAGCCCCTTTGAAACAAGATACAACTTTTCCGGGAGGAAAAAGATCATAATTAAATAAAGGTAAGTATTTGGGTGGGCCTAAAAGCAGCCATCCCAATAGAAAGCGTTATAGCTCAAATACATCACTACCCCTCTCTATCCTGATCATTAATTCTTACTCCCCCCTTCCCTACCGGGCCATCCCATGCAAACATGGGAGGGACCCTGCTAATATGAGTAATAAGAGAGCCAAGCCTCTCTCCTTGCACACATGTAATTCGGAACGAACCCGCACCGAGCATTAACGACCCCAAACGAAGAGGGACCTGAACAACAACCCAAACAACCAGAAAAGAATTCAAACATAAACCGTTAACCCTACACAGGTGTGCACCTCAGGAAAGACTAAAAGAAAGAGAAGGAACTCGGCAAACAATCAAGCCTCGCCTGTTTACCAAAAACATCGCCTCTTGCAAAGCTAAAGAATAAGAGGTCCCGCCTGCCCTGTGACTATTAGTTTAACGGCCGCGGTATTTTGACCGTGCAAAGGTAGCGCAATCACTTGTCTTTTAAATGAAGACCTGTATGAATGGCACAACGAGGGCTTAACTGTCTCCTCTTTCAAGTCAATGAAATTGATCTCCCCGTGCAGAAGCGGGGATATAAACATAAGACGAGAAGACCCTATGGAGCTTTAGACACCAAAGAAGATCCTGTCAAATAACCCCTCACAAGGGCCTGAACTAATGGAATCCTTCCCTAATGTCTTTGGTTGGGGCGACCGCGGGGAAACAAAAAACCCCCACGTGGAAAGGGAGCACCCCCTCCTACAACTAAGAGCCGCAGCTCTAATTAACAGAATATCTGACCAGTAAGATCCGGCAATGCCGATCAACGGACCGAGTTACCCTAGGGATAACAGCGCAATCCCCTTTTAGAGCCCATATCGACAAGGGGGTTTACGACCTCGATGTTGGATCAGGACATCCTAATGGTGCAGCCGCTATTAAGGGTCCGTTTGTTCAACGGTTAAAGTCCTACGTGATCTGAGTTCAGACCGGAGTAATCCAGGTCAGTTTCTATCTATGGTGTGCTCTTTTCTAGTACGAAAGGACCGAAAAGAAGAGGCCCCTGCTCTAAGCAAGCCTCACCCCCACCTAATGAAAACAACTAAAATAGGCAAGAGGGCATACCCCCCATGCCTGAGAAAACGGCATGTTGGGGTGGCAGAGCCCGGTGAATGCAAAAGACCTAAGCCCTTTTTACAGAGGTTCAAGTCCTCTCCTTAACTATGATTTCAGTCCTTATTACCCACATTCTTAACCCCTTGGCCTTCATTGTTCCCATCCTCTTAGCCGTCGCCTTCCTCACGCTTCTAGAACGTAAAGTACTAGGGTACATACAACTACGAAAAGGTCCAAATATTGTAGGACCTTACGGGCTGTTACAGCCTATCGCCGATGGTGTGAAACTCTTTATCAAGGAGCCCGTTCGCCCCTCCACTTCCTCTCCCGTGCTTTTCCTCCTCGCCCCCATACTCGCACTGACGCTTGCCTTGACCCTTTGAGCCCCCATGCCTCTCCCATATCCAGTCATTGACTTGAACCTTGGAATTCTATTTATTTTGGCCCTATCAAGCCTCGCTGTCTACTCTATTCTAGGCTCAGGCTGAGCATCAAATTCAAAATATGCCCTCATTGGGGCCCTCCGGGCTGTAGCCCAAACCATTTCATATGAAGTTAGCCTAGGCCTGATCCTACTAAGTACTATTATTTTCACAGGGGGTTTTACCCTGCAGACCTTCAACATTGCCCAAGAAAGCATCTGAATACTACTCCCAGCTTGACCACTGGCCGCAATATGATATATTTCAACCCTCGCAGAAACAAACCGTGCACCTTTTGACCTTACTGAAGGCGAATCCGAACTAGTCTCTGGCTTTAATGTCGAATATGCAGGCGGCCCATTCGCCCTATTTTTCTTAGCCGAATATGCTAATATCCTGCTTATGAATACGCTTTCCGCCACCCTCTTCTTAGGAGCCTCCCATCTTCCTATACTACCTGAACTCACCGCAGTAAACCTAATAACCAAAGCGGCCCTTCTGTCTGTCCTATTTTTGTGAGTCCGAGCCTCTTACCCACGATTCCGCTACGACCAGCTCATACACCTAATTTGAAAAAACTTCCTCCCGCTTACACTGGCCCTGGTTATCTGACACCTTGCCCTCCCCATTGCATTTGCTGGCCTGCCACCCCAACTATAGATAAGAAGCCGTGCCTGAAGTAAAGGGCCACTTTGATAGAGTGACTTATGGGGGTTCAAATCCCCCCAGCTTCTTAGAAAAAGAGGACTCGAACCCCGCCTAAGGAGAACAAAACTCCTGGTGCTCCCACTACACTATTTCCTAGTAAAGTCAGCTAATTTCTAAGCTCTTGGTCCCATACCCCAAACACGAAGGTTAAAATCCCTCCTTTACTAATGAACCCCTACATCTTAACCGCCCTACTATTTGGTATTGGTTTAGGAACTACTACCACCTTCGCAAGCTACCACTGACTACTCGCCTGAATGGGCCTGGAGATAAATACCCTTGCCATCATTCCTCTAATAGCTCAGCATCATCACCCCCGAGCAGTTGAAGCTGCCACTAAATATTTCTTGATTCAAGCTGCCGGAGCAGCTATACTACTCTTTGCCAGCACCACCAACGCTTGATTAACTGGACAATGGGACCTTTTACAAATTGCCCACCCCTTCCCAACTGCTCTCGTCACTTTGGCCCTCGCACTAAAAGTAGGACTTGCACCCGTACACTCATGACTACCTGAGGTACTTCAAGGCCTGGACCTAACCACAGGACTTATTCTGTCAACCTGACAAAAACTTGCCCCATTTGCCTTGTTAGTCCAGACCCCCTGTGCCAACACCACCCTATTAATTATCCTCGGACTTACCTCAACCATTGTGGGAGGTTGAGGAGGCTTAAACCAAACCCAGCTTCGCAAAATTCTTGCCTACTCCTCCATCGCACACCTCGGCTGAATAGTAATTGTGTTACAATTCTCCCCCTCCCTGACTATTTTAACACTCCTCACATATTTTATTATAACGTTCTCAGCATTTCTTATATTTAAACTTAATAAAGCAACTAGCATTAATGCTCTGGCAACCTCATGGACAAAGACCCCCGCCCTGACCGCCCTTGCACCCCTTCTATTACTATCCTTAGGAGGCCTCCCCCCACTTACAGGCTTTATGCCAAAATGACTTATCCTTCAAGAACTTGCTAAACAAGATCTTGCCCCCGCGGCAACACTGGCCGCAATAACCGCCCTCCTTAGCCTATATTTTTATCTGCGACTATCATACGCGATAGCACTAACTATTTCACCAAATAACCTAACCGCAATCTCGCCATGACGCCTCCCCTCCCTACAACTAACACTACCACTTGCTACCTCAGCCATAGCTACGCTTCTGCTTCTACCCCTAACACCCGCCGCAATAGCACTAATAACCCTTTAAGGGACTTAGGTTAAAACAAGACCAACGGCCTTCAAAGCCCTAAGTGAGGGTGGAAGTCCCCCAGTCCCTGATAAGACTTGCGGGACACTACCCCACATCTCCTGTATGCAAAACAGGTACTTTAATTAAGCTAAAGCCTTACTAGAAGGGCAGGCCTCGATCCTGCAAGATCTTAGTTAACAGCTAAGCGCTCAAACCACCGAGCATCCATCTATCTTTCCCCCGCCTGAAAGGCGGGCAAAGGCGGGGGAAAGTCCCGGCAGACGACTAGCCTGCATCTTCAGATTTGCAATCTGATATGTATAACACCTCAAGACTTTTGGTAAGAAGAGGACTCAAACCTCTGTTTGTGGGGCTACAATCCATCGCTTAAAAACTCAGCCATCCTACCTGTGGCCATCACACGTTGATTTTTCTCCACTAATCACAAAGACATCGGCACCCTTTATCTAGTATTTGGTGCCTGAGCCGGTATAGTAGGCACAGCCCTCAGCCTACTCATTCGAGCAGAACTAAGCCAACCGGGCGCTCTCCTTGGAGACGACCAAATTTATAATGTAATCGTTACAGCACATGCCTTCGTAATGATTTTCTTTATAGTAATGCCAATTATAATTGGAGGTTTTGGAAACTGATTAATTCCCCTAATGATTGGAGCCCCAGATATAGCATTTCCTCGTATAAATAACATAAGTTTCTGACTTCTGCCCCCTTCCTTCCTACTACTACTCGCCTCTTCTGGGGTAGAAGCGGGTGCCGGGACCGGGTGAACAGTGTACCCGCCCCTGGCCGGTAATTTAGCCCACGCAGGAGCATCAGTCGACCTGACAATCTTTTCACTTCACCTAGCAGGTATTTCCTCAATCCTCGGGGCAATCAATTTTATCACCACAATTATTAACATGAAGCCCCCGGCCATCTCTCAGTACCAGACACCCCTATTTGTGTGAGCTGTCCTAATTACCGCTGTTCTTCTCCTTCTCTCCCTACCAGTTCTCGCTGCCGGCATCACAATGCTCCTTACCGACCGAAATCTTAATACCACCTTCTTTGACCCGGCCGGAGGGGGGGATCCAATCCTTTACCAGCACTTATTCTGGTTCTTTGGACACCCGGAAGTATATATTCTCATTTTGCCTGGCTTTGGTATGATTTCACACATCGTCGCCTATTACTCTGGCAAAAAAGAACCCTTTGGCTATATAGGCATAGTATGAGCAATAATGGCTATTGGTCTTCTAGGCTTTATTGTATGAGCTCATCACATATTCACAGTTGGCATGGACGTAGATACGCGTGCCTATTTTACATCTGCCACAATAATTATCGCAATTCCCACCGGCGTTAAAGTATTTAGCTGACTTGCAACCCTTCATGGGGGCTCTATTAAATGAGAGACACCCCTTTTATGGGCCCTTGGCTTTATTTTCCTGTTTACAGTAGGGGGGCTTACAGGCATTGTTCTAGCCAATTCATCTCTAGATATTGTACTCCACGATACCTATTATGTAGTAGCCCACTTCCACTACGTACTATCTATGGGGGCCGTATTTGCCATTGTCGCCGCCTTCGTACACTGATTCCCCCTATTCTCAGGCTACACACTTCACAGCACTTGAACAAAAATCCACTTCGGTATTATGTTCCTAGGGGTAAACTTAACCTTCTTCCCACAACACTTCCTCGGATTAGCCGGGATGCCCCGACGATACTCCGATTACCCCGACGCCTATACCCTATGAAATACAGTCTCCTCAATTGGGTCACTTATCTCCCTAGTGGCTGTTATCATGTTCTTATTTATTATTTGAGAGGCATTCGCCGCCAAACGTGAAGTTCTAGCAACAGATTTAACAACAACCAATGTAGAATGACTACATGGCTGCCCTCCCCCATACCACACATTCGAGGAGCCTGCCTTTGTACAAGTACAAGCAGACTAACGAGAAAGGGAGGAGTCGAACCCCCATAGGTCGGTTTCAAGCCGACCACATAACCGCTCTGCCACTTTCTTTATAAGACACTAGTAAAAGAGTACATTACACCGCCTTGTCAAGGCGGAAGTGTGGGTTAGACCCCCGCGTGTCTTGCTTTTAATGGCCCATCCGTCACAGCTTGGATTTCAAGATGCAGCTTCACCTGTTATAGAAGAACTTCTTCATTTTCACGACCATGCTTTAATAATCGTCTTCCTGATTAGCACCCTAGTGCTTTATATTATTCTTGCTATAGTTACCACTAAATTAACAAACAAATATATTTTAGATTCACAAGAAATTGAAATTATCTGAACAATTCTCCCAGCTATCATTTTAATTCTAATCGCACTCCCCTCCCTTCGCATCCTCTATCTTATAGATGAAATTAACAACCCTTTATTAACAATCAAAGCCGTTGGCCACCAATGATACTGAAGCTATGAATATACTGACTACGAAGATCTTGGCTTTGACTCATATATAATCCCCACCCAAGACCTAACCCCTGGACAATTCCGCCTATTAGAAGCCGACCATCGCATGGTTATTCCAGTTGAATCCCCCATCCGAGTTTTAGTCTCTGCAGACGACGTACTCCACTCGTGAGCAGTCCCAGCCCTGGGGGTAAAAATGGACGCAGTCCCAGGCCGCCTTAACCAAACAGCCTTCATCGCATCCCGACCAGGCGTATTCTACGGACAATGCTCTGAGATCTGCGGAGCAAATCACAGCTTTATACCTATTGTAGTGGAAGCAGTTCCCCTAGAACACTTTGAAAACTGATCATCTCGAATACTTGAAGACGCCTCGCTAGGAAGCTAAATAGGGTATAGCGTTAGCCTTTTAAGCTAAAGATTGGTGGCTCCCAACCACCCCTAACGACATGCCCCAACTCAACCCCGCACCTTGATTTGCTATTTTAGTCTTCTCGTGAATGGTCTTCCTGGCCATTATCCCCGCTAAAGTTACAGCCCACACCTTCCCAAACACCCCTACTCTACAAAGCGCAGAAAAAGCCAAAACAGACCCCTGAACTTGACCATGACACTAAGCTTTTTTGACCAGTTTATAAGCCCCACCTATCTCGGGATCCCATTAATAGCCCTTGCCCTTACCCTACCCTGACTCCTTTACCCTACACCCACAACTCGATGATTAAATAACCGATTCCTCGCGCTTCAGGGCTGATTTATTAACCGTTTTACTCAACAGCTTCTCCTTCCCTTAAATATTGGAGGTCATAAATGAGCTGCCCTCCTAACCTCATTAATAATCTTTTTAATTACCCTAAATATATTAGGACTTCTTCCCTACACTTTTACCCCTACCACCCAGTTGTCACTAAATTTAGGGCTTGCAGTACCTCTCTGACTAGCAACTGTCATTATTGGCATGCGAAACCAACCAACCCATGCCCTAGGACACCTCCTACCAGAAGGCACACCCGGCCCCCTTATCCCGGTGCTTATCATTATCGAAACAATTAGCCTCTTTATCCGCCCCCTTGCCCTAGGAGTACGACTAACAGCCAATTTAACAGCTGGCCACCTCTTAATTCAACTAATTGCTACAGGCGCCTTCGTACTTCTCCCCTTAATACCAACCGTCGCAATCATCACAACAACAGTACTGGTTCTCCTCACCCTATTAGAAGTTGCTGTAGCAATAATTCAAGCCTACGTCTTCGTTCTCCTACTAACACTATACCTACAAGAAAACGTCTAATGGCCCATCAAGCACACCCTTACCACATAGTTGACCCCAGCCCCTGGCCCCTAACAGGGGCAATTGCTGCCCTACTGATAACATCAGGCCTCGCGACCTGATTTCATTTTCGCTCAACAACCCTAATAACCTTAGGAACAGCTCTACTACTTCTTACAATGTATCAATGATGACGAGACATCGTACGAGAGGGTACATTCCAAGGACATCACACGCCCCCCGTACAAAAAGGTCTTCGATACGGAATGATTCTCTTTATTACCTCCGAAGTATTTTTTTTCCTAGGATTCTTCTGAGCCTTTTACCACGCAAGCCTCGCCCCCACTCCTGAGCTAGGGGGCTGCTGACCTCCTACGGGCATTATAACCCTTGACCCATTTGAAGTCCCCCTCCTTAATACAGCTGTCTTACTTGCCTCCGGGGTAACAGTCACCTGAGCCCACCACAGCATTATAGAAGGTGAACGAAAACAGACCATTCAATCGCTAGCCTTAACTATTCTTCTAGGCTTTTATTTTACATTTCTTCAAGCCCTGGAATACTATGAAGCTCCCTTTACAATTGCAGACGGCGTATACGGCTCTACCTTTTTCGTAGCCACCGGATTCCACGGACTACACGTTATTATTGGCTCCACATTTTTAGCTGTTTGCCTCCTACGACAAATCCAATACCACTTTACATCCGAGCACCACTTCGGGTTCGAAGCAGCTGCCTGATACTGACATTTCGTAGACGTCGTATGACTATTCCTATATATCTCTATCTACTGATGAGGCTCTTAATCTTTCTAGTATCAAAACTAGTATAAGTGACTTCCAATCACCCGGTCTTGGTTAAAATCCAAGGAAAGATAATGAACGTAGCAATAGCTGTAATTACCATCACTATTTTGCTTTCCACAGTCCTGGCCATTGTATCCTTCTGGCTTCCCCAAATGACCCCCGACCACGAAAAGCTCTCCCCCTATGAATGTGGTTTCGACCCCTTAGGATCAGCCCGCCTACCATTTTCTCTCCGCTTCTTCCTAGTCGCCATTCTTTTCCTCCTTTTTGACTTAGAAATTGCCCTTCTCCTTCCACTCCCCTGAGGAGACCAACTAACCTCCCCCTTATTAACACTCTTCTGAGCCGTCGCCGTGCTTATCCTTCTTACCCTTGGCTTAATTTACGAGTGAATTCAAGGAGGACTAGAATGAGCCGAATAGCCAATTAGTTTAAGAAAAATATTTGATTTCGGCTCAAAAGCTTATGGTTAAAGTCCATAATTGTCTAATGACTCCCGCTCACTTCGCTTTCTCATCGGCCTTTACCCTAGGACTGACAGGCCTAGCTTTCCATCGAACCCACCTCCTCTCCGCTCTTTTATGCTTAGAAGGAATGATGCTCTCTTTATTTATTGGACTTTCAATTTGAACCCTTCAACTAGGCTCCACAAGTTTCTCTGCAGCTCCCATGCTTCTATTGGCTTTCTCAGCTTGTGAAGCAAGCGCAGGACTTGCCTTACTGGTAGCCACAGCTCGCACACATGGCTCAGATCGCCTTCAAACCTTAAACCTCTTACAATGCTAAAAATCCTAATTCCTACCCTAATGCTTCTCCCCACAGCCTGGCTTGCCCCTGCCAAGTGATTATGACCTACTACCCTCTCCCACAGCCTAGTCATTGCATTAGTCAGCCTCACTTGACTAAAAAATACATCGGAAACAGGCTGATCTTGCCTCACGCCCTTCATAGCCACAGACCCCCTCTCAACACCCCTCCTTGTCCTTACCTGCTGACTACTCCCCCTTATAATTTTGGCAAGCCAAAGCCACACAGCACTCGAACCTATTAACCGCCAACGGACCTACATTAGCCTGTTAACATCCCTACAAGTGTTCCTTATTATAGCATTCGGTGCCACCGAACTCCTTATATTTTATGTTATATTTGAAGCTACTCTCATCCCCACACTAATTATTATCACTCGGTGAGGTAACCAGGCAGAACGCCTTAATGCAGGGGTATATTTTTTGTTTTACACACTAGCAGGCTCTCTCCCATTACTGGTTGCCCTCTTGCTCCTTCAGAAGGATACAGGCTCCCTCTCCCTTTTAACCATCCAATATACTAGCTCTACCCCTCTTTCATCTTATGCTGACAAGCTTTGATGAGCAGGATGCCTAATTGCATTTTTAGTAAAAATACCCTTATACGGAGCACATCTCTGGCTACCAAAAGCACATGTAGAAGCCCCAGTTGCAGGCTCAATGGTTCTAGCTGCAGTTCTTCTAAAGCTAGGAGGCTACGGTATAATTCGAATAATAGTTATATTAGAACCTCTTACTAAGGAGTTAAGCTATCCCTTTATTATCCTCGCCCTCTGAGGTGTAATTATAACTGGCTCCACCTGCCTTCGCCAAACAGATCTTAAATCCCTCATCGCCTATTCATCCGTAAGCCACATAGGCCTGGTCGTTGGAGGTATTCTTATCCAGACGCCTTGAGGCCTTGCCGGCGCCGTAATCCTTATGATTGCACACGGCCTAACGTCCTCAGCCCTCTTCTGCTTAGCCAACACAAATTATGAACGCCTCCATAGCCGAACAATATTATTGGCCCGAGGATTACAGATAGTGCTTCCACTCATAGCAACATGGTGATTCATTGCTAGCCTCGCAAACTTAGCCCTCCCCCCTCTACCTAACCTCATGGGAGAAATTTTAATTATTACCTCATTATTTGGCTGATCATGATGAACCCTTGTACTCACAGGGGCTGGGACCCTTATCACCGCGAGCTATTCACTTTATATGTTCCTCATAACCCAACGGGGCCCCCTCCCAGCACATATTATTAGCCTAAACCCCTCCTACACCCGGGAGCACCTAGTCATAGCCCTTCACCTCCTCCCCCTGCTTCTACTTATCTTAAAGCCCGAATTAGTATGAGGCTGAACCACCTGTAGATATAGTTTAACAAAAATATTAGATTGTGATTCTAAAGACAGAGGTTAAAATCCCCTTATCCACCGAGAGAGGCTCGCCAGCAACGAAGACTGCTAATCTCCGCGACCTTGGTTGAACCCCAGGGCTCACTCGGCCTGCTCCTAAAGGATAACAGCTCATCCATTGGTCTTAGGAACCAAAAACTCTTGGTGCAAATCCAAGTAGCAGCTATGCACTCCTCATCACTTATTATATCATCCAGCTTAGTCATTATCTTTTTACTGTTAGCATATCCTATCTTTACGACCCTGGAACCTCGCCCCCGAAACCCCGACTGGGCCGTCTCCCATGTTAAGACAGCGGTCGCCCTCGCCTTCTTCGTTAGCCTAATCCCCCTATTTCTATTTCTTAACGAGGGCGCAGAAGCAATCATCACCTCATGAAATTGAATAAATACAATAACCTTCGACGTGAACATTAGCTTCAAATTTGACCACTACTCAGTTATTTTTGTCCCCATTGCCCTCTACGTCACTTGGTCTATTCTAGAATTTGCATCATGATATATACACGCAGACCCATATATAAACCGATTCTTCAAATACCTCCTAGTTTTCCTTATTGCCATAATTATTCTTGTCACAGCAAACAATCTGTTCCAACTTTTCATTGGTTGGGAAGGAGTGGGCATTATATCATTTCTACTCATTGGCTGATGATACGGACGAGCAGATGCCAATACAGCGGCCCTTCAGGCCGTTGTGTATAATCGGGTCGGAGACATCGGATTGCTATTCACAATAGCATGAATAGCAACCAACGCTAACTCCTGAGAATTACAACAAATTTTTGTAGCAACAAAAGACCTAGATCTTACCCTACCGCTACTAGGCTTGATTGTTGCCGCTACAGGCAAATCGGCCCAATTTGGTCTTCACCCTTGACTCCCCTCTGCCATAGAGGGTCCTACACCGGTCTCTGCCCTACTGCATTCAAGCACCATAGTCGTTGCCGGTATTTTTCTCCTAGTACGAACAAGTCCCCTCCTGGAAAATAATCAAACTGCCCTAACCACCTGCCTATGTCTAGGTGCCCTAACAACGCTATTTACAGCCACCTGTGCCCTAACCCAAAATGATATCAAGAAAATCGTAGCATTCTCTACATCAAGTCAACTTGGCCTAATAATAGTTACTATCGGCTTAAATCAACCTCAACTAGCCTTCCTCCACATTTGCACCCACGCCTTCTTTAAGGCAATACTATTCCTGTGTTCTGGCTCAATCATCCACAGCCTCAACGACGAACAAGATATCCGAAAAATAGGAGGTATACATCACCTTGCCCCCTTTACATCCTCCTGCCTTACTATTGGTAGTCTAGCCCTCACAGGCACCCCCTTCCTGGCAGGATTCTTCTCCAAAGATGCCATTATTGAGGCACTAAACACATCCCACCTAAACGCCTGAGCCCTAGTCCTAACCCTCCTAGCCACCTCATTCACAGCCATCTATAGTCTCCGCGTAGTGTTTTTCGTCTCAATAGGCCACCCACGGTTTAACGCTATTTCTCCCATCAATGAAAATAACCCAGCGGTTATTAACCCCTTAAAGCGACTTGCATGAGGAAGCATTGTCGCTGGTCTCCTAATCATCTCAAGCATCACCCCCCTTAAGACCCCTGTGATATCTATACCCCCCTTGCTCAAGCTAGCTGCCCTTGCAGTTACAATTATGGGGTTACTCATTGCCCTCGAACTAGCAACACTCACCAATAAACAATACAAAGTTATACCTAATCTGATTACCCACCATTTCTCCAACATGTTAGGCTTCTTCCCCTCAATCATTCACCGATTTACCCCCAAGCTAAATCTAGTTTTAGGACAGACACTTGCCAGCCAACTGATTGATCAAACTTGACTAGAGAAAATCGGCCCCAAAGCAATCTCTTCATCAAATATCCCCCTAATTACAACAACAAGCAACACCCAGCAAGGAATAATCAAGACATACCTCACCCTATTCCTTCTCACCCTGACCCTTGCTGCCCTATTATTCACCCGTTAAACTGCCCGAAGAGCCCCCCGACTTAGTCCTCGAGTTAACTCCAACACAACAAACAAGGTGAGAAGCAAAACCCACGCACTAAGCACTAACATCCCTCCCCCTAATGAGTATATTAACGCAACCCCTCCAATATCACCTCGCAGGACAGAGAGCTCACTAAGCTCATCAGCCGGCACCCATGAAGACTCATATCACCCACCTCAGAATACACTAGAAGCCACCCCCACTCCCACTAAGTATATCAACATGTCACCTACAACAGGACCACTAACCCAACTTTCCGGATAAGGCTCAGCGGCAAGTGCCGCCGAGTACGCAAACACGACTAGTATACCACCCAAGTAGATTAAAAACAATACCAACGATAGAAAAGGTCCCCCATGACCGACCAATACTCCACACCCTATGCCCGCCACAACTACTAACCCCAAGGCAGCAAAGTAAGGAGAAGGGTTAGAAGCAACTGCAACCAACCCTAAAACTAATCCAATTAAAAATAAAGACATAATGTAAGTCATAATTCCTGCCAGGACTTTAACCAGAACTAATGGCTTGAAAAACCACCGTTGTTATTCAACTACAAGAACCCACTAATGGCAAGTCTACGTAAGACACATCCCCTCCTCAAAATCGCAAACAATGCCCTAGTTGACCTCCCCGCCCCCTCAAATATTTCAGTGTGATGAAACTTCGGCTCTCTCCTAGGACTCTGTTTAATTATTCAAATCCTCACAGGACTATTTTTAGCCATACACTACACCTCTGATATCGCTACAGCTTTTTCTTCCGTTGCTCATATTTGCCGAGACGTAAATTACGGATGACTCATCCGAAACCTTCATGCCAACGGTGCATCCTTCTTCTTTGTGTGCATCTATGCCCACATTGGCCGTGGACTTTACTACGGCTCATACCTCTATAAGGAAACATGAAACATCGGGGTAGTTCTATTACTTCTAGTTATAATAACTGCTTTCGTTGGTTACGTACTACCCTGAGGCCAAATGTCCTTTTGAGGTGCCACCGTTATCACCAACCTGCTCTCTGCAGTACCCTACGTGGGTAACGCCCTTGTTCAATGAATTTGAGGTGGATTCTCAGTAGACAATGCAACCCTTACCCGATTCTTTGCTTTCCACTTTTTATTCCCCTTTGTAATTGCAGGCGCAACCATAGTCCACCTCCTTTTCCTTCATCAAACAGGGTCAAATAACCCCCTCGGCCTAAACTCAGATGCAGATAAAATAAGCTTCCACCCCTACTTCTCATACAAAGACTTACTAGGATTTGCAGTACTTGTCATTGCCCTTACATGTCTAGCTTTATTCTCACCCAACCTGCTAGGAGACCCAGACAACTTCACCCCCGCCAACCCACTGGTCACCCCTCCACACATTAAACCAGAATGATACTTCCTGTTCGCATACGCAATTCTACGCTCCATCCCCAATAAACTAGGGGGAGTCTTGGCCCTCCTAGCTTCAATCCTTATTCTAATGCTCGTACCGTTCCTACACACGTCTAAACAACGAAGCCTCACTTTCCGACCACTCACACAATTCTTGTTTTGAACCCTAATCGCAGACGTCATTATTCTCACTTGAATCGGGGGAATACCTGTATCACACCCGTTCGTTATTATTGGACAAGTAGCATCCTTTTTATACTTTTTCCTTTTCCTAGTCCTTACACCATTAGCAGGCTATGCAGAGGACAAAGCACTTGAATGAGCTTGCACTAGTAGCTCAGCATCAGAGCCCTGGTCTTGTAAACCAGATGTCGGAGGTTAAAATCCTCCCTACTGCTCAAAGAAAGGAGATTTTAACTCCCACCCCTGGCTCCCAAAGCCAAGATTCTTAGTTAAACTATTCTTTGTAGTATATGTATAATAATTTTATATACATATATGTATTATCAACATTAATTTATATTAACCATATCATATAGCATTCAAGTACATTAATGTTTATAACCATATCTAGGTTTTAACCATACAGGTAATAAATAATAACGAAGGTATTACATAAAGCAAAATAATAAGACCAACAATCATTTATAAGGACTGAGCGAATATTTAAGACCTAACACAAACACTCATAAGTTAAGTTATACCTTTACTCAAAATCTTGTCAAACTCAAATATTTAATGTAGTAAGAGCCGACCAACAAGCTCATTTCTTAATGCCAACGGTTATTGAAGGTAAGGGACAATAATTGTGGGGGTTTCACACAGTGATTTATTCCTGGCATTTGGTTCCTATTTCAGGGCCATAAGCTGTAAACCTCCCCAATGATTTTATTCTAAGGGGCATAGGTTAATGGTGGAAAACAATAGCGGGAGCGGCCACCATGCCGAGCGTTATTTCCATAGGGCATTTAGCTCTTTTTTTTTTTTTTCCTTTTCAATAGACATTTCACAGTGCACGCAATCTGATCAACAAGGTGGGAATTACCTTAGGAAGCAAGGAAATAGTATGCGTGGTGAAAAGTCTTTACAAAAGAATTACATATAAAGATTTCAAGGACATAATATAGTGAAATTCAAWCRSAARATATCYMWAGCCATTTTTTATGGTTTCAAAATGTTTTTATTTACATTATTATAAGTTTTA